GGAATTACCTGACGATGCCAAAGCAGCGTCGTTCCAACCAACGTCCCGGCATTGTTTTTCTGATAGCATTCCAATCGGATTTCAATGTATACTCCCTCGTAGGAGTGTCGATTCCATATCACCGTCATCTTCCGTACCTTCGGCCGGTAATTCCACCTCTTTGATGTTGTCCAAGGCATGTTTTATTTCACAAGGGAGTGGGGGTGGCAACCTAAAAGTGTTCCTTTGGTTTATCAATTTCTCCACTCTACAATCACCCTCTGACAATTGAAGGGAGCGGATCTCTTCTATAAACAGAAACTACTCTTCCCTCTGGTAACCGACGGATCCGTCCACAGCGTCAGTGCCCTTTCCATTCCCTATTTGATGTCAGAGGAATCCATGAGCTGGAAATCGGAATTACCGGATACTTCTAAAAACCCAAGAAGAAGTGGGGTTTACTTCAACCTCCCAAATGGACGTCATTCTTCAGATATTTCTGTCGAAGCAATTGTGCCCACAAAGCATTACTTCCCCGGGCCATTTCCCAGAACAGTCTGACGCAAAGATGCACGGTTCCAGTCTCCCAACCTTCTCACACCGAGCCCCCCTCCTCCGTCAGGTACACACACCGTCAGTCCAGCGGAACGGGAGGAAGCTCTTCTCATTTTCAGTTCCTTTCCACAGGAAGCTTCTGACGCATTTTATCGTCTGAATATAAACGTCTTTTAATGAGATGGGGCTGCTCAGCCACCGTCTGAGAATCTTCTTCTAGTACTCTCCGTCGGCCAGATTTCCTCCGTCGATCTGCATCCTATGTTCAGCAGTAACCATTCGTCTTATAGTAGTCAACAGCAAACTCAGCTATCTGAATCGTCTATTCATGGAGGTTACCCCCGTCTCATCTTTCGACAACTCTCATACCATTATAGGCCTTCGTCACTAGCCATAGACGCATAAAACGATTTGGTTTCCGCATCACCAACCGAGATCCATAGGGCTCTCGAACTCTGTCTGGCTTGCCCTTATTCGTCGACGCCCCTCTCTTTTGAGTGAGTATGTTGTTGGGTCGACGGAAGGGAATCCGCCTTCGTCTTAGTCTTCATCGTTTACATGTCTTTCTTTTGTCTAGAGAGTACTTCGCACCCTTCTGGCTTTCGCTTTCAGGTTCACCTGTCCCTCCATTCCACTTGTTCTATTCTCGTCGGGAGCTTCGATCCCCGAAAAGGGGCTTCTCTTTCATCTCTTCAAACTGGCTTTTGAGCTGCAGCAGTTGCTGCCACGACGAATCCGTCAGAATGGAATTGGAACCACTTGCAGGTCCCGCCTGATTGAAGGGAGATTGTGGTTGCTGGACCGGAGTAGATGCTTTAGGAGGGGTTTGAAATTGGCGTCGGAGGAGGAGGAGTGGCCTCCGTAGCGAACTGTGAACCTCCGAAATGTGCTTGACTTGGTCCGACAGTTTTGACATGTGCCCATGGAAGGCATGTTCCGCCGTCGCTGGTACGACCTTTCTGGCCCGGTCTGAGGAGGCTTTTGAAGCAGGGAATCGGGCTCTCTTGCCCTAGTTTGTTGATCTTGCTCCTTCAGTAGGAGTAGGGGAGATGTAGTTGATCCCACAGCTGCAGGACGTCGGGCCATTGTGGGGCAACGCGCTGGGTAGCATGGTACCACTGGTGGATGAAGCCATGGGGCCGGTTGAAGGCCGTCGGACGTCGAATTGTTGCTGTTGCACGAGGCATGGAAAGCATGCGCTGCATCATCTGCTGGAGTTCTGCCATTTCCTTCTTCAATGCTTCGAAGTCAGCTGAAGAGGGTTTCCCTGTGGGGCTTGCCTGGGATTCGTCGCGAGTTTACTTGTGCACATCAGTCCTTTCTACGAGGGCGTTTTCTTCTTCGATAGGTGCGCCTAGATTCAGACGCCGCTTTGCAGTAAAAGACCGCAGTTTCTATGGGATCAGTTCGAATGAACGTCGGATCGAGCCAGATGAATTCTCAATCTTCTTCTTCATCTTTTCGTCGGGAATGACGCGTCGGAGACGGAATCCCTGTCAGGATGAAAAGGAAGGGTTGAGAGCAGCAAGATACGGCTCAGCCAAAAAGCCGGGAGCGCTCGACGCAAACGATGCAAACTACGGAGCGAAGAAAAATACAGGGCGTAGCATAGGGGCCCGTCAAAATAGGCTCGAAAGCACCTTTCCCCGTGACGGTTGCTGGAGTTGCTGAACGCAAGCATCGTCACATAACGTCAGACTGCTCGCTCAGAGCAAAGAAGCTAACGCAACAATGCTCTACTAAAGCAGTCAACCTAGCATTTAGCAAAGATTGAAAGCCGTTCGACTCGTGCTTCGAGAAAGGGAAGCACTCGCCTCACATCCCTGCAAATAACCTGACGAAGACATGATCCCAGGCGGATACGTCGACATGTTCCCCCTCTTCCGACGCCCGCCTAAATCTTCGTGATCGCCCGAAGATGAAACCTCTTTCGCGGAGAAGGGTAGGCAGGAGAGGACGATGAAGAATTCTCTATCGCATCCCGTCGGAATCGGGTTGGTTTCGAGCAAAACGTCGACTCCAATTGGCTGGACAAGCGTCGAAAAAATCTGGCAAAAATGGTTTTCAACGTCATTCGACGTGACATAGTACCAAATCTAGGCCACTGATCGACGAGAAAAAGTCAATTCAGGCAGTTTCCCTTCTCTTCGGAAAGCGACGAACATGACGTACTAGATATACGAGTAACACGACGTGTTCGTTATCATCAACCTCACCTTCGCTCTCGGGAAATCGACTGCAAATCTTCAGTCGTCGGCTCAGAAAAGTCAATCGCAGCACTACTAAAAAAAAGAAAATCCATGATACCAACAAGAGAAGTTACACAACAGAAGGTGCTGCGGGATGACGGATAAAAAGTGCGGGATACGACGTACGACGTGCCATAGACGAAATGTCACGAAAGCCGAGAGCCATCACGCCCGAACCAGCAACCCCTTCGTCATGCAGCTTGCAACTCCGAGCTTTCTGATTGACTGGAATTTCACCAGGAATAGCCAGTCCCAGGGAACCGACGCCCTCCCGAACCGCATAAAAGGAAATCGAGTTGTGAACCAGTTCGACTACCGACGAATCGTCGAATAGAAGAAGTGCCCTCTGCATCGTAATCAACAAAATAGGCATACGAATCTGCGTAATCGACGGATCTGAATCCACTGAGGCATCCGACATCCGTATCCCTATCTCCATCCTGACGAAACTGAATGACGGGCCGAGGGGAATGTCTTCGGGGGAGGGGAGTCTTTTCAGCTTCAATCGAGCATTCCGGAAGCACTTCCTTCCGCGCCTACCTCTCGTCGCTTGCCTGCGTCTAGGGCTAGCCACACCAACCCTAGTTCTCTTGCCCGCGTCGTCGGGCGTCAAAGCGGAACTGAGCTTCTCACGGAAAGAATCGTGACGCTTCATTTCATCAAACGAGACTCGGATCGAGGAGCAAAAGCCCTTCGGATGAACAATCCAATCCTACCGCAGGAGGAGTGTGAAACGTCGGTTTCTCTGGTCAGACATATAGCCCCAATTTCGACTCCTGAGAATTGCTAGGCGCTTTCCGGAAAAACCCTGGTGGTACGTTGATCGAATCTTCTTTCGCATTCAGAAGAGAGGCCCGAGAGAGTGGTTCAGGTGACTACCGGAGTCATTGATGAAGCAGGTCAGATGGGCTTAGTAGGGCTCGAACCTACAATATCACCGTTATGAGCGGTACGTTTCAACCAATTAAACTATAAGCCCCTCTCCCGTCACTGTCTCTACATGCAATTCTTTCGGGAGAGCGGACAGAAAGAGGAGGCCTTTGCTCTATCTGCTTCTTCTGAATCCCGGGGAGGCCGTTGATCTTTGGCAAGCCCTTCGTATGCAAGCCATCCCACGACGAAGCTGACGTGACTTTCGTCACCCAAGTAGTGAGTTTGAGAGTGACCGGTAGGGCGACTACGTCGTACTTCTAGGCGTTGGCGACCTAGGGGATTGTTACGCAAGACGGCTTCACTCGATTCAGTATTTCAATAGAACAAACAAGCCCACGGAGAGCGTCATTCCGTGGCCCTTCCACTGTCGGTGTAGTTGACCCTACCGAGAGACTCGACGGCGTCGGAAAGGAATCCCGTCGCAATTGCTCCGTAGCTACGGAAATTCCCGATGGAATCCCTCGTCACTCGACGGCTCATAGGAACAGGGAACCCGTCACGTAGTGGGATGTAGGCTTCAGTTGTTTTGGTACTTTTTCACTACGTCTTATTCTTTTTTTAGTAACCGGCTGTTCACCGGCAGGTCAGTAGGCCTTTTATACCGAAGGCGAACAAACGAAAGTTCTCCGCGGGCTCCCGCGCTATGTTGTTCGCTTTTGTCAACTGAAGTCGCGCGTAGCGCCAACGGAATTTACCGCATCTCGAGCGCGGAGCCCCGTTTGAGTCGTCGCGAGCAGAGCCGTTTCTTTTGTCGTACTACTCAAAGAAAAAGAGTACCGACAGGCGAACGGCATTCTGTTGTACATCCCCTTTTGTATAGTGACAAAGGTGAAAGGTAGGTGACTTTGGAATCGACAGTAGTGACGAAAGGGGGAAATAGCTCAGTTGGTTAGAGTGCTGGTCTGTCACGCCAGAAGTCGCGGGTTCGAACCCCGTTTTCCCCGCCCGATCCTCCTTCCTCCGGGCGCCTGCCCGACCCATTTTGTCTTCGCAAAACTGGAAGCTGCTGATCCCGGTGTAGCATTCAATACAATTCTTCTTTCTTCGGTCTCCCTCCACCCCCTTCGTTTGTTGTGGGTCGCGTCTCACCGCAGGCACGTCAATGAATGAGTGGAGATCCGCCTTCCCCCCGTCGCGGAGTAACGACGGACTTCGTTGCCCCCCGTGGCGAAGAAAAAGTCTACCATCCCACCCGGCCCCCGGGGGGTTGACGGTTCCTCTCGGAGACTGCCAGTCTACGACGAAGCTGGCAGAGCTTTAGCCATTGGACCACATCCATCAAAAAGTCACCCTTTTTCGTCGTTTGTTCTTCGAATTACTCCCGTGGAGACGGAGTCCTTCCGGCGGAGGAAGATACTACTACGGGATTCCCATTCATTCCCACTTTTGATGTCCCGTTTGAAAATTCTGCTGCGTCTTTCGACAAAAAAAAGGAGAAGGGCAGGGGTCGCTAGGTCAGAAAAGCTATCAAACGAAATTCGAATTCAGAAAACGACAAAATCTCCCCAAGTAGGATTCGAACCTACGACCAGTCAGTTAACAGCCGACCGCTCTACCACTGAGCTACTGAGGAAGAACTCCCGTCGACGGAAGCCGACTCTCGTTCTTTGGACCAACCAACCGGAGACCGAAAAGAAAAAAAGGTCAGTCACTTTCTCTTTTTCACATACACCGGGAGAAAGGGTGACGATAGCAATCCCCTTTGCCTCCCCGGCCGGAGAGCCTCCAGGACAGGACGACGGGGGCGGCGGTCAACCATCCACTCTCTACCTGCATATTGATCAATCGATCTCCGCGTCCTGCCAGTTCGCTGACGTAGACTCACTCTACCGAGGGGCAACAGACGGCGACCGGAGGGAGGGAACGGTAACTGCCAAAAACGACGGCTTCGTCATCCTAGGAGTTTGCTGGGAGGAGAGAGTCCTCTCTCTGTCTGTCTCTCCGAGTTTCGACTACTGACGTAGGAGTCCAGTAGCACTTCATCCCTTCGAGCGACGATTCCGATCGACGCAAGCAGGAGAAGGTGGTCCTTTCATCTCTCTGCCTGCTCCATGCTGTATAGCCTGACGGATCATGAGCTGGTTTAATGCTAGAATACCTCCGATCTGCCCAGTGATTTCGGTAGATGAAGTAGTGGGGCGTGTTAAGTTGATAATTTCGAACATTGTAGCATTCTTTTCTAGGTTGGGTTTTGAGTTTCGAAGTTTCGACGAACTTTGCCTGAACTCTGAATATGAAAATACACAAAAGAAAAGCATCGAGCGAGACCATTCCGTTCCGTTCCATTGTGAATGAGAGACGTTTTGTTTTCGACCAACAACATCTACTCATATCCAGCTTCGTGTCATTTTTGAACACAGCGATCAGCGACGCAGCAAGCGTAGGCTGAAAAGGCAATACTCTCACGTTGGGGTGGGGCGCGCCAAAGCAAAGCAACCCGGGACCCCCTCCGGGGTCAGTACTCGACGCTCCCGCGCCTTCTTTTGAAGGTGAAAAACTACAGGGCTGACGCTTCAAAACGGCTGCGCGGAGAGCAACGGCGAAAGCCGTTGCGTCGTTCTTTCTTTCGGTTAAAAACCGTCGCGCGTCAGCTTAATCCGTAGCGTCGTTCGTCCTCGGGCGCGCGGGAGCACGTAGGCTTTGATGCTGGAGTTTGCTGGGTGGGGGAGAAGCAAGCCGAACCTCTGATCGACCCGGACACATCCGACAATTCTCGGCGTCGAGAGAAAGACGAGATTCCGTAAGTAATTCAGCGAGTGCTTTCTTCGAGTATATATCTCGGGCGTCGGAAGAAGAAAATGAAATACGAACAACCGCTTGGTACGGTCGTAATAGATCGACGTCGAATGCTGGAGCAAGAAGACGCATTCGACGTTCCATTTCAGGGAAGGACGACGTACCATGATACTTTCTGTTTCGTCGAGCCCTGCTTTGGTCTCTGGTTTGATGGTTGTACGTGCTAAAAATCCGGTACATTCCGTTTCGTTTCCCATCCCAGTCTTTCGCGACACTTCTGGTTTACTTCTTTTGTTAGGTCTCGACTTCTCCGCTATGATCTCCCCAGTAGTTCATATAGGAGCTATTGCCGTTTCATTCCTATTCGTGGTTATGATGTTCAATATTCAAATAGCGGAGATTCACGAAGAAGTCTTGCGCTATTTACCAGTGAGTGGTATTATTGGACTGATCCTTTGGTGGGAAATGTTCTTCATTTTAGATAATGAAACCATTCCCTTCCCCCCAACCCACAGAAATACGACCTCTCTGAGATATACGGTTTATGCCGGAAAGGTACGAAGTTGGACGGAGTTGGAAACATTAGGCAATTTACTTTATACCTACTATTCCGTCTGGTTTTTGGTTCCGAGTCTGATTTTATTAGTAGCCATGATTGGGGCTATAGTACTGACTATGCATAGGACTACAGACGGTGAAAAGACAGGATGTATTCCGACGAAATGCTCGTCGATTCTAGGAGGACTATAATGAGGAGGACGACAGACCAAATCGACATCTCGCTCACGCCTCCCGGTCGGCCCTGTTTGCGACCAGGGGAGGGGCTCCCGGTGGGAATGGGAGAGCCTTCGCTATCGCTCATGACGTCGTATTGTAGTCTCTGTAGTCGAGTCGGCCTGCCTCCTTCATTCTTCCAGCAGGTGCTCCCGCGCTGCCTACAGACTTCCAGCTTCGCTTCCCCCCCTACCTTTGAAAACCGCTACTGGCCTGCGGGACAGGATCGTAGACGTTCCACCGTCACTATATCTGAATCTGTATCTTTCGCTCCGCACCGTCATGTGACGAACTGACAGAAGATTCGAGACTCTGTCAGAATACCGGAGAGCAGAGTCTTTTGTCTTTCACGTCATGTGGACGTGGACGCGCTTTACTGAAGGGAAGGACCGTCAATAGCAAGCCGGTCGGTAGGATCTAGGTGAACCGGGAGGGCGGAGCATACGTAATGACGGAAAATGCCTGAGGAAGACTCCGCCCCAGGGTTGTCGATAAGGACTGAGCGAGAGGTCGGGACGACCGGGCCGAGCCAGGATGGCTCGTAGTAGGAAAGGAGGCATAGCCGACGCAAGACAACAAACAGGAAAAAAAAAAGAATGACGATTCGAACTTCACTTATAGAGTAGTGAGTCAGAATAGATGGGCGGGAGAGATCAGTGTTTGGTTAGAGTGAAGAGCGAATAGAAAGAACTACCGGAGTATGATTCTCAAAAGAGGTCTGGCGGGTAGGTTTGATGCGGGATCTGTTGCCTTGGCATTGGCTGATTAAAGACATCCTCGCTGACGGCGCCATCTTTCGTCAAGTGAAAACGTGACTTTCATAGGCCTCTAGGTCTTTGACTGGTGCTCTGCCTGAAAATACGAGAATTGACTTTGTCGAGACCCGTGCTACCAATGTTTGAGACTCCGTTTTGTTAACAACAGGTACTCTTTCTGCCTTCACGGGTGACGAATCATCTGTGCTATGAGTTGACGGATCGTATGTGCTATGAGTCTCTCTTCCTCTACCGTGGTCTAAGGCAAGTCGAAATCCCTCTTCCTCAATGGTGGCTGACGGCGACGAAAGTATGATCGATGATCTTCTGCGGAGGCGGGATTTTCATATCGGAGAGCATCGGTCGCTTCAGGAAAAAGTGTAACCTACCCGCAGAGAATTGACGATTATGAGAAAGGGGCTGGCTGCTCTCCTCGATTTCGACAGAGAATTTTGTCGGTCGATTTCATCACGACGCACTCCAGTGCATTTTTCCGCTCTTCGATTTAGCAAAGAGGCGTCGGAAAGGAATCCCTGTAGCTGTGCAGCCTGACGCCCGATGGAATCCCTGGCTGTTCTTCCCGCTGTAGGTCGAGCCAAACGACGTTCCTAGACATGGCTTCTTTCCCTCCCTACAGGGTCAGCTCGATATCGGGGCAATCATGCATGCGTTGGGAATCCCTTACACTCACCAACCATATGAGGCGGCTCCATAGCACGAGAACTCCAGCCGTGAATGACTTTCAGCCCTTCTTTCGCGGTATACTTTGACATCTTTGTTGAGTAGCGTGCTCTTGCTTCCTTCTTCTTCCGGTTCCAGAGTGATCGACCAGTCTTCGACATCTGTTGGGATGGGAGTGGATCTCTTCCACAATGACTTTCGCCTTCCACGGCATGGAGAATTCACCAGTCATTTTTTTAACTGCAACCGACAGAGTTCGCGATTCAATTCAGTCTAGATCCGCTTTCGGGATTTCGTCGTGGGCCAGTAACCTTCCTCACCGACCGTCGGTTCCTTCCGAGGTCGTCGGAGACTCCCGAATATGTTCTCACTGACGAAGAAGGGGAAGGAATACCGGGCATCCGATTCAGAATCAATTCAGACAGTCAAAACAACGGACCTCGATGAAAACAATGAAATCAAACTGTATTTTGTCGGAAGTGACGGAGCTTTCCGGAAAAACCCTTCTCCTCGGTCTGATTCTATGCTCGATGGTGGCAATAGGGTTTACCTCTTCCCCTACCCTAAATCGACGGTAGGAAGCCCCGAAAGACTCGGTATATGTTCGTACTGCCGCTCCAATCCTAAATAGGAAGACCTTCGCGTCGAGCTGATCTCCTAAATGAGAGACTGACTCTCGTAGTTCACGTCAGGCGAGAAGCTTCTTCTCTCTCGACTAGCCTGCTCACGAGGCTAGAAGACTCGAGTGGGGTTCGAAAGCTCACTGGCTCCATATCCGTACCGCGCTTCGACAGGCAGACTGTCGTTTTCTTTGTAGACTCGCTCACTCGAAATCCAGAAAGAGGAAGAGTTGTTCCCTCTCTGTCCATTGTTGCGTCGGTCTTTTCTTTCGTAACCGAAGTCTGAAAACAACAGTCTGAGCAATGATGTCAATCCCGTCTTCGTCGTGTGGTCTCACTGATCATCTGAACTGAACCCGTCGGTCCTCTTGGTCACGAAATCCCTTCTTTTCCTCGACGAGAGGGGGCACGGGTCTTCGTCAGAGATCTATAGTTGACACTCGCTTTAGGAAGCGTCATTCCGAGCTCGATCAAAAAAAGGAAAGGGCATTGAGGGCTCGGAAACAAAAAGAGCGTAGGCCAGTCAGGGATAGGAAAGCAATAGCTGAAGCTCGTCCCGAGATTTACAGGGAAAAGGGAGCCCTTTCCGACGACCTGACGACCTCCAAAGCGTACGATCAGAGTGTAGGAGCCAACTCTCTCTGAAGAGGTACAGGGGGAAAGGAGTGGGGAATCTCTATGCGTAAGGGCTGCCGTCGAAAAAGGATGAGAGGTGGGAACTCCTTCTCTATCCTACAGATCTGAAGCTCGCAACGTATCAATGGGTTGAAAAAAGGGTCAGACGGGCCAGTTGATCCTGAGTTGGCGTCTTTCGTCGGATGCAATCTCAATAGAGAGTCTTTAAATCCGCCGGAAGCTGTCAACAATGGGATGCGGGAGCTCCTTCCCTCCGGGAAGGAAGCACCAAAAGAATAAATAGTCAAAGGGGAAGGAAGGAACCAACTCAGCAGGGGAAGGGAGCGATTGTTGAGGCATACGACGTGCTTGCGTCGCTCGGATTGTTCCACCCGCTGACTGACTTTCTTTCCATAGGAGATCTGGTTGCTTCCCAATACGAGTGGCGAATGCGTGCACCTCTGTCGAAAGCCGTCGCGTCGGGCAACTGAAAGACGAAAAATGTTTCATGAGACTGAAGACTCCGCCTTTTCTTCAGTGGATGAAAAGATTTATGAATGACGCATTCGCCATGTCAAGTCTTCCCGTCATTCAACAGAGATTGTCCGCTTTGATCACTGTCTCCGAGTATGCCCTTCCACTTCCGGTAGTCAGAAAGGTAGCCTACCGCCGGAACCCCCGTAACTGTAGCTTGCACTCGAGCTGGCGTATATATCTTTTCTTCGGTCTATGGTCCTCTTCGACGCTGGGGACTTTTGGTTATGTCGGCTAGCCGCCTGTCAGATATTCTCCCCCGGAATTGTCCTCGGCCCTTTTTTCGACGGATTGTTTCAGAAGCCGATGCCACCTTTTTCCGGAGTCATCGAATCGGCAGGCACAACAGAAGGAATCAACATAGGGAGTGGGATGGGAGTTCGAGGACAGCACTTACCTCCGCCACTGGATCTCGAAACCACTCTTCAAAAAAAACACAACCAGTAAATTCCGCTTCACAGAAAGGCCGCAGGTAGGGAGATTTCATGGCTTTTGAGAGCCTATATATTCGTCGAAGAAGAAAAGAAAAACGATTTTCGTTCTGTCGGGTGATTTTCTGTTGCGGAGTCCATCGTCGTCAGTCCTTCCCTCCTCCCTACCAACGTCGAAAGGAATTCACACGTCCACTGCCCAAAAGAGGAAAGATTCTGAACGAGATGCTGGGGAGTCAGCCCTTCCTTCCATTCGTGCGCGTGTCGACGTTGAAGAAATGAATGCAGCTTCATTCTTTTGCTGCATTCATTTACGAGATTGTCGTCAAATCAAAGCATCTCTCCCGACGCCATTGGAAAGCGGGCTTCATACCGCTCAGGAGGGTGACACACCGCCCAATTGTTCTTCCGCTTGGTATCTTCGGGAAGATAGCAAACCATAATATCATATATGCAATTCGTCTTTCTCTTTTTGTGTGGAAGTGAAAAGAGGGAGGAAAGCCAGGCTTCGCCTACCATATGTCGAAAAAAAAAGACAGTGGGACCTCGCGGCTCGAGCCGCATTTCACGAAGTCAGGCTTTGTCACCATTCGACATAATTCGCCACTCACTCGTTGGTTGGTCTTCTATTCTGTTATCGTCAGACTATGCCTTCTTCAATTCCATTCTTCGTCTCCCGGGGGTCAGTCGTCATTGCTGTCCCAACCCAACATTTTCGAGTGCTGTGCCGGAAAAAAGCGATAGGCGCTCCGCAGTCACGCATTCGAGCACGAGCCTTTCTTCTCCCTGTAAATCTCGGGACGGAATGACGTGCCAGACCCTCAACAAAAGAATGGATTGACGGTGGGCTTCGGATGTCGGAAACATTTTCTCTTTCTTTTTTTTTTCTCAGAAAGTTCTTCTTTGATCTGCCGCTGTTATAACACCACAATATTCGTCCTTTTGGGGTGGAGGCTCTGGAGGGCGAATCGATCATTCGCGGTACTTTTAGTTATGCGAGGATAGAATGGACGAAAAGTGATGAAACCTGCGATGGCTACTGAATAACCACCTTTTACTCTGTGGAGAAGAAACCCTTTGACCTTTTTATTCGTTCGCCAAATCTTCTTCAGTTCCATCCAAGCTCGCTTTTGTCTGAATCTTCGTGGAAGAAGAAGCGGTTCACCATCCCCCCCATCCAGGGATCCTACAAAATCATGAAACCTGGCGGCTGCTCGCTCTTTGATCAGTGATTCACCGGCCACTAGATCGATGAAGAATCTCTCCAAAATACGCTTTTTGATCAGTGATTCACCAGCCACTACATTCAGGGATCCCACCTTATTCTCAAACCTGGTGGCTCGGTTGATTGGCACTCCTGTAAGCTCATCTTGCATACAAATTTTGGGGGTACCAGGTCCTGCATCCAACAAGAACATTTCTTCCCTTAAGCCTAAGCGTAAAACGGAAGATTGTGAGGCGTTTCCACGACTGGAGAAGAAAGAAGAATTAGATCTTGGAAATGATCGACTCCAATAGATGCTCATTATGACGCTTTGATTGTCGACTCCTATTCCTGGGATAATCGAAAGGAAGGTAATGGAAGAAGAGAGATTTTCGTAAATCTCTCTTCTCTTATACCCCAGGAAATTTTCTTTT